AGATTCGTAATCAATCCTTATTTTGTTTCTTAGATTAGGTCTAACTTTGTTGACCAAACTGCAAGCATGGAACTTTACCAGATGAAATAGGGAAAGACAGAAGATAGAACTTAAAAGAAAACGATAATTGAAGTAACGTGTCTTCGAATCCACTTTGGTTGGGGTTCGAAAAACGAATAAAAATAAATAAAAATAAAGTAAATTCAAGGAAGAGCTTTCCCTTTTTCAGGGGCGTTTGGGGGTCGTGGAATGCTTTTCTTCTCGTCTTATTCTACATGGAATACAATGAGTTAAAATAAGAAGGAATAGGGAATATTCGACCGTTTACTCCAAAAAGAGGATTAAATCCTATTGAAAACTAAATAATCCGAAATAGAAAGAGCTTTTTTAAATTCCATTCTTTATTTCTCTTTCACTCGACCCCCCCCAAAAAAAAAATCCAATTTTATTTTTCAACGGGGTTAGATGATCTAGTTCTTAATATTATTACTTTACTTACCTGATAGATTCCACAACAAATCTTTTGATTCGGAATTAGGGATTCATGTCCCATCTGATGAATCGATTTTCTTTTATACTTTTGTATCTCACTCTATCTTGTTTTTTAGTATTATCTAAAATAACCGATGAATTCGAAATTTTCCATAACTTAGGTAAGTGCTTTATCAACATATGTAGTGTAGTGAAAAAATAAATGGAATTTAACCCCTTCATGCTTACTATAACTAGTTATTTCGGTTTTCTACTGGCTGCTTTAACTATAACTCCAGCTCTATTTATTGGCTTGAACAAGATAGGTCTTATTTGATACGTCTTATTTGAAATGAATTGAATGAATAAGTCAGAAAAGAAGAAAAATCTTTTGTATTCCTAGTATTCTAGGACTCTTTTCCGCACTAATCACCAATTCTTTTCTTGGTCATTGAGATTCGTGGATAATTTAGACTATTATTTAGAGATAGATCGTACCTCTTTTTTTTTAGCCCCTCGAACAAATAGAAATGATTGAAGTTTTTCTTTTTGGAATCGTCTTAGGCCTAATTCCTATTACTTTAGCGGGATTATTCGTGACTGCGTATTTGCAATACAGGCGTGGGGATCAGTTGGATCTTTGATTGAGTAACATTTCTTTTTTGATTGACCTCCTCCAGACCAGAGAGGAGGTCAAAGTGGAGTTGCAATTCGACTTTGTTTTTTTAAGTTATTTTACTCTGTTTCGGCATAAAACAGATGGAATCACGCTCTGTAGGATTTGAACCTACGACATCGGGTTTTGGAGACCCGCGTTCTACCAAACTGAACTAAGAGCGCTTTCAAAAAGAAAATTCCTAACGTGTTTCACGTACGTTACGTATAGTATTCACAAATTCAAGTTATACCCACTTTAATCGATCTCCCCGATATTGCCCATAAAGAAGAGAGAAGGAATAGGTAGGGATGACAGGATTTGAACCTGTGACATTTTGTACCCAAAACAAACGCGCTACCAAGCTGCGCTACATCCCTTTTCCAAATTGTTGTACAATGCCATTGTACACAATTCCTTTCTTATTTTCCACATTGTAATTTTCTTCTATTTCTCTATCTATATAGAACTTTCTTGTCATTTCTTGTTTTTGGTCTCATATAATCAAGGAAGGGTATACATCTAAAATCCAATCGAATTTCACCTATAAAAGAAAGATTACTATTCCTTAGTAATGTATAGGAGGAAGGGTCATCTTTTTTAGGTATAGGAAAATTTCGTCTATATGGTTCATTTTATATATATAATATTGTTTTTCTTTTTTTAGTTACGAATTTAAAGAAATACAAACTATCTTGGGCAAAAGTATCTGATCATATATGTATTCCAATAAGGAAGGAGGATTTTCAATGCGGGATATAAAAACATATCTCTCTGTAGCACCCGTGCTAAGTACTCTATGGTTTGGGGCTTTAGCGGGTTTATTGATAGAAATTAATCGTTTATTCCCAGATGCTTTGTCATTCCCTTTTTTTTCATTCTAGTTATTCCTATGCGAGAGATAGAATTTCACATGACGAAAATATTCCTTCAATCCTTTTTTAGTATACGAAGCAAAAAGAAAGAAAGGATGGATTGGGTCGAACCTCAGGGTCATGAAAAATTCGGTAAATCCCTTTTTAGAAAACACAAATTTAATTAAAAAGGGTATCCAAGTTAAGTCAGGCCTCACAACAAATCAGAGCATAGAAAGAGGCTAGGACTGGGGTTGCTACTTAAATGAAAGGATTTCGAAGCAAAATCCTTGCTAATTCGACAAGGATTGTATTTTTTAATTATTTCTCTATTTTTTATTCTATTGCATTCGTTAGAGAATTCGAAGAATTACAACAAAATATTTAGAATTAGAAATCACATTTTTAGTTAGAAACTTCTATGGATTTTATTCTTCTTCTTCGGATCAAAAATAGAAGAATAAAGGAATAGATATAAGAATTAAGTTAAGTCGATCCAAAAAGGAAAGGAGGTTCATGGCCAAGGACAAAGATGTTAGAATCGGAGTTATTTTGGAATGTATCAGTTGTGTTCGAAAGGGTACCAATAAGGAATCGACGGGAATTTCTAGATATAGTACTCAAAAGAATCGTCACAATACACCCGGACAATTAGAATTAAGAAAATTTTGTCGTTATTGTCGCAAGCATACGACTCATAACGAAATAAAGAAATAGGAGCATCGTGTGCTCGATTTTTCCAAAGAACAAAAAGAGTAAGAACTTCTTATTTAATATATAGAACTATTTAATATATAGAACATAGATAGAAAACAAAATTAAAATCAACTCATCTGGTTTTAGGTAGATATTATTTCATATGTATAGAGGATTTTTATTTAATTTATATATTTTAATTTATATATATTATTATATTTATATATTTAGTATATGAATATAATAATATATGGACCAAAGAAAGGCTACTTACTTCTGGATCCAGAATTAATAAAATAAAGAAATCCTTTTTTTGCCAATTTTCAAATAAAATAAGGAATAAATCATGTATATATCTAAACAACCTTTTCGTAAATCTAAGCAACCCTTTCGTAAATCCAAACAACCCTTTCGTAAATCCAAACAACCTTTTCGTAAATCTAAACAACCTTTTCGTAAGCGTTCTCGAATTGGCCCGGGGGATCGAATTGATTATAGAAACATGAGTTTAATTAATCGATTTATTAGTGAACAAGGAAAAATATTATCCAGACGAATAAATAGATTAACCTTGAAACAACAACGATTAATTACTCTTGCTATAAAACAGGCTCGTATTTTATCTTTCTTACCATTTCGTAACTATGAAAATGAGAAGCAATTTCAAGCCCAGTCAATTTCAATAATTACTGGCCCTAGAAACAGAAAAAATAGACATATTCCTCAATTAACACAAAAGTCCAATTCCAATCGAAACTTAAGAAACTCCAACCAGAATTTAAGAAACAACAATCGAAACTGAAGTTCCGATTGTTGATGTTTTATTCAAAAAGGTAAGACTCATATTATATAAAGTAATCCTGTTTTGATTCTTGGTAATCTTAATTTATTGTATCTTCCCGGAGTTCCTTCTCCGGGAATTCGTTTTTAATTATTCCTGTATATTACTTTTTTCTCCCTTTAATTGATGGTTTTTATTTTATTAGAAATCGTGTAAAGATTATTTGGATTTGATACAGCTACTTGTGCAAGCATTTTACGATTAAGAATCAATTCCTTCTTATACAGATTGTGTATTAATTTACTATAACTATCGAAACTATAACTATCGAATACTTTATATATCCGTGTTGCCGCGTTTATCCGAGTGATCCACAAACGACGAAAATCCCTCTTTTGCCTGCCTCTATCTCGATGAGAAGAAAAAAAAGCTCTTCTTACTTGTTGAGTAATCATTCGATTAAGTCTTAAATGAGCACCTCTAAAGTTTGAGGCAAATGAACGCATTTTTGTTCGTCGTCTCCGAGCTATATATCCTCGCGGAACTCTGGTCATTGAATCAAATTAACCTTAATGAATAAATAATGATTTCTCTTGTTTTAACCGTCCCTTTTCCCATTAATAACAAAACGGATTATTCCGATATATAAAATATTAATTCCAACGGCTTTTGCTACTATAACCTTCCCAACCACGATTTTTTATTCTATTCCCTTCAGTTATTTCGCATAGAAATAACAAATTCTAACCATACTAAAAAAACAGTGGGTTCCATCGTTTCTATGGTTTCCTTTTAAACGGTGAGGCCCTCTCTATACACCGGAGCCCTCTCTTTCATTTCATCAAAAGGTATTGTGAACTTGTATAGTTCACATTCTTTGGCTCTACCTATCCATTATAGAGTAAATAGCTCTTTTCACAATAAGAGTTATTCATACAGTGACGGTATTTAATTATGAAAGTTGGCTTAATAGCTGACCCTTTAGTCCGTTCTTTTAAGATAAAGGAGCATAAGCCTTTTTCTTTTTATTACTATTTCCTCCGCTTAATAGATAACCATTTGCTACCAATGGGGGAATTGCTTCTTCTAATTCCAATCTAGATGATTGGATTTGCACCAAAGGAAACCAGAAATTCCATATACCATAGAAATCTAGGATAGAGAAGCTCTACCCTATTCATTGGTACTGATCATGGATACTTCCAAAATTGTCTTATTTGTTTGAACTCATGATCTGAACGAGTCGCACATACACCCTAGCACATGTTCCTCGACGCTGAGGACACCCCTTAAGCGCGGGCGTTTTTCTAGCATTTCGTATTGGCTGTCTTGCATTTCTAATAAGTTGTTTAACTGTCGGCATGTCGTATGTATATAGAAAAAAATGGATTGGTTTAGATCGATCTTAACCTGCGGATTCATCATCATGAAGTATTTCTATTTTCTATAAAATCGCATAAAACCCGAATTTAGGTTTGAAATAAATTTACAAGAAATCCAGCCCCTACCAATCCTTAAACATTTCTGGAAACCGCACGGGATCGGTATCGCAGTGCTCATCAATCATTTCATCCCCTACAATATCGACAAGTCCATAAGCTTTTGCTTCGTCTGCTGACATGAAAACATCCCTTTCCATGTCTTCGGATACAACCCAAAAAGGCTTGCCTGTTCTTAGTGCATAAACCCTTGTGATCATTTCGCGAACTTTGTGTAATTCTTCCACTTCTAGTAAAAATTCAGGTGTCCTTGCCCGATAATAAGCACTAGCAGGTTGGTGAAGCATAATCCTAGCGTGAGGGAATGCTATACGCTTGGTGGGTTCTCCTCCAAGCAGAATAAAGGAGGCCATGGATGCAGCTATTCCAAGGCATATTGTATATATGTCTGGTGTCACCGTTTGCATCGTATCAAAAATTGCCATTCCTGAGATTAGCCATCCGCCGGGAGAGTTTATAAACAAAAAAATATCGCTAATTCCATCTTCTATACTGAGATATACCATGAGACCCGTAATATGATTCGTGATCTCGCAACGAATCTCTTGACCTAAAAAAAGTGTTCTTTCTCGATACATAACATTGTATAAGTCAACCCAAGTCGCTTCTTCATCTCCGGGAATCCGGTAAGGTACTTTTGGAACACCAATTGGCATATTAGATTAATATTATTAAATTTAAGTAACAAAACTACACTTTAATATGGAAACGTAAGAATGGAGGAAAAAGAAAGAATCCGCAGTTTATTATCTTTATTTTTTCTTATTCTATAAGAATACTATAGATTATATTAATACATAGATTGAAAAATGATACATATAAGAAAGGTAAAACAGATTGAATAAAGAAAAAGGAATTTTTGATTCGAATGATAAACAAAAACGGATTAGGGATCTATTCTAGGTTTTTCCAAGTAGCCCAAGCTACCCATTGCATATTGGCACTTATCGAGTATAGAATAGATCTGCTTCGCTTTCTTCTTACAAACAGAATTGGCTTCTTATTTTTAATGAAATGAAATAAATATTCATGTTTTCTGACACAGAATCCCCTAGAAGGGATATGGATAGTCTTTTCCAATGCGATAAAATAAAACGACATCGTGTCTATTTTTCTTTGCTAAAGGGGTATTTCGATGGGTTTGCCTTGGTATCGTGTTCATACTGTCGTATTGAATGATCCGGGTCGATTGCTTGCGGTGCATATAATGCACACAGCTCTAGTTTCTGGTTGGGCCGGCTCGATGGCTTTATACGAATTAGCGGTTTTTGATCCCTCAGATCCTGTTCTGGATCCAATGTGGAGACAAGGTATGTTTGTCATCCCCTTCATGACTCGTTTAGGAGTAACCAATTCGTGGGGTGGTTGGACTATTTCAGGAGGAACTACAACGAATCCGGGTATTTGGAGTTATGAAGGTGTGGCAACTGCGCATATTGTGTTTTCTGGCTTGTGTTTCTTGGCAGCTATCTGGCATTGGGTATATTGGGACCTAGAACTATTCCGTGATGAGCGGACGGGAAAACCCTCTTTGGATTTACCGAAGATCTTTGGAATTCATTTATTTCTTGCAGGGGTGGCTTGTTTTGGCTTTGGTGCATTTCATGTAACGGGTTTGTATGGTCCTGGGATATGGGTGTCCGATCCTTATGGACTAACTGGAAAAGTACAAGCTGTAAATCCTGCGTGGGGCGCAGAAGGTTTTGATCCTTTCGTTCCGGGAGGAATAGCTTCGCATCATATTGCTGCGGGTACATTGGGCATATTAGCGGGCCTATTCCATCTTAGTGTCCGTCCGCCTCAACGTCTATATAAAGGATTACGTATGGGCAATATTGAAACTGTACTTTCCAGTAGTATTGCTGCTGTTTTTTTTGCAGCTTTCGTAGTTGCCGGAACTATGTGGTATGGGTCGGCAACTACCCCAATCGAATTATTTGGGCCTACTCGTTATCAGTGGGATCAGGGATACTTTCAGCAAGAAATATATCGAAGAGTTAGCGATGGGTTAGCTGAAAATCTTAGTCTATCAGAAGCTTGGTCTAAAATTCCCGAAAAATTAGCTTTTTATGATTATATTGGTAATAATCCCGCAAAAGGGGGATTATTCAGAGCAGGCTCAATGGACAACGGGGATGGAATAGCTGTTGGATGGTTAGGACATCCCGTCTTTAGAGATAAAGAAGGACGCGAGCTTTTTGTACGTCGTATGCCTACTTTTTTTGAAACATTTCCGGTAGTTTTGGTAGATGAAGAGGGAATTGTGAGAGCGGACGTTCCTTTTAGAAGAGCAGAATCCAAATATAGCGTTGAACAAGTAGGCGTAACAGTCGAGTTCTATGGTGGCGAACTTAATGGAGTAAGTTATTCTGATCCTGCTACTGTAAAAAAATATGCGAGGCGTGCCCAATTAGGGGAAATTTTTGAATTAGATCGAGCTACTTTGAAATCAGATGGTGTTTTTCGCAGCAGTCCAAGGGGTTGGTTCACTTTTGGTCATGCTACCTTTGCTTTGCTCTTCTTTTTCGGACACATTTGGCATGGCGCTCGAACCTTGTTCCGAGATGTTTTTGCTGGTATTGATCCAGACTTGGATGCTCAAGTAGAATTTGGAACATTCCAAAAAGTTGGAGATCCAACTACAAGGAGACAGACAGCTTGATACCACATTGCTATGGTATCTTTCACCTCTCTTTTTTGATTTGACATAGGAAACTTCTCCTGTCCTTTCTTTGACTTGACTCTTTTTCTTTTTTTATATGGGAAATGATCCCAAATGACAAGTGAATAGGTGTGGAAGTTATAATTGTAAATAAACCACGATCGAATCTATGGAAGCATTGGTTTATACGTTCCTTTTAGTTTCGACTTTAGGGATCATTTTTTTCGCTATCTTCTTCCGAGAAGCACCTAAGGTTCCGACTAAAAAATGAAATAATTTAATTGAAGTAATAAGTCTCCCAGATGGGAAGACTTATTACTTCAATTAGTCCCCATGTTCTTCGAATGGATCTCTTAATTGTTGAGAGGGTTGCCCAAATGCGGTATATAAGGCATACCCAGTAAAGCTTACAAGTAAACCAGATATGGAGATGGCGACTAAAGTTGCTGTTTCCATTTTTTTTTTGTAGAATTTCAAGATTACAATGGATCTATGAAAAGATCGTGTATTTACAACTACAATGGAATAGTATACAAAGTCAACACCAATGATTAAATAGAATTTATGGTTACACAAACCGTTGAAGATAGTTCTAGAGCTAAGCCAAAACGAACTGGCGCAGGTGGTTTATTGAAACCCTTGAATTCAGAATATGGGAAAGTAGCTCCAGGCTGGGGAACTACTCCTCTTATGGGGGTCGCAATGGCTTTATTCGCGATATTCCTATCTATCATTTTAGAAATTTATAATTCTTCTGTTTTACTGGACGGAATTTTAATGAATTAGGTTTCTACTAACTAAAACAAGGCCTTTCTATTTTAAGCTGGACATTTCTAGACATTCTGGCAGTTCGACCGTGGATTTTTTGTTTCGGTATCTCTGGAATATGAGTGTGTGACTTGTTAGAATTGATCCTATTGAGAATACATAGAAAGGGCCTGTTATCTGTATCAAGATGATTCTAATTCGTCGGATATTATTTATTCTAGTATCTGGAACACGAAATACATAAAGTGGATCAAGAAAAAAAATGGAACTATGATTCATACTAACTATTTAGACCTCGCAACCAGACTGAAAAAAAATCCAGGTAGTTCTTAATAAAAAAAGAAATTTTCTTCCTTCCAATCCAATTTTGTTTACCCAAAAGATAACTTTTTTTTCTCTCGATTTTGTCTAGTCATTACACCGATTCAATAAATGATCATCAAGCGGTTTTTATTCGAAGAACCCTTGCCTTTTGTTTAGCTTGAGACTCAATCATCGTGGCTCTAGTATGAATCTAAGGTTTTAATTGAACTGATTCATAGGATCGCAACAAGATAATTTCTATCAGAAAACTACTAGAAATTTTGATTTGGATAAATAAAAAATAGGGACGAGAAAAGTCAAGAGGCCTCTAACGATCAACATAAGGGAAAGAAAGACAGATGAGCCAACTTGAGATTTTTTGGCATTATCATCACAAAGAAAAAATTCTGGATTTTTCTTATTTCATATCTTCAAGGCAAATCGATCCAATACCGTAGCTGATGAAGTTTTTTAATATCCGTTGAAAATTTGTGTGTTTCTGCTTGAGCCGTACGAAATGAAATTTTCATATACGGTTCTCAGAGGGGGGGTCGGACTAGTTACCTATCTCAATAAAGTATATGATTGGTTTGAGGAACGTCTTGAAATTCAGGCAATTGCGGATGATATAACTAGTAAATATGTTCCTCCTCATGTCAACATATTTTATTGTTTAGGGGGAATTACACTTACTTGTTTTCTAGTACAAGTTGCTACTGGTTTTGCTATGACTTTTTACTACCGGCCAACGGTTACAGAGGCTTTTTCCTCTGTTCAATATATAATGACAGAGGCCAACTTTGGTTGGTTAATCCGATCAGTTCATCGATGGTCAGCAAGTATGATGGTTCTAATGATGATCCTGCACGTATTTCGTGTATATCTTACAGGTGGATTTAAAAAACCCCGTGAATTAACTTGGGTCACAGGTGTGGTTTTGGCTGTATTGACTGCATCATTTGGTGTAACTGGTTATTCTTTGCCTTGGGATCAAATTGGTTATTGGGCAGTCAAAATTGTGACAGGTGTACCTGAAGCGATTCCGGTAATAGGATCCCCTTTAGTGGAGTTATTACGCGGAAGTGCTAGTGTGGGCCAATCCACTTTGACTCGTTTTTATAGTTTGCATACCTTTGTACTGCCTCTGCTTACTGCCGTATTTATGTTAATGCACTTTCCAATGATACGTAAGCAAGGTATTTCGGGTCCTTTATAGGGAAAGCATATCATAGAGAATTCTAATTCTCATATATCATATTGGGTAGGTTGTGGTATTTCATTGCTACAAACATGGGTTATTGTAAAATAAGACATGTCATTTGGATACTTATCTTCAACTCCGAAGTATTTTGATACAAATAGTTGAAGCGAATTTTACGAAAGAAAATAAGACGGATTATGGGAGTGTGTGACTTGAATTATTGATTTGGCCATGCAGATAGAGAATTGGATCTGCCACATTAGAATTCACGACCAAAGGTGTCTCCGCATCCAATCAACACGTAAGTCTCCCATCTAGGAAGGATAGGCTGGTTCACTCGAGGAGAATATTTTCTATGATCATACCCCAACCATGTCATCCATGAACAGGCTCCGTAAGATCCCGTAGAGTATAAATGGAATAAGTCCTGTGATATGATCCAATTCTATATTTATTACACTTACTTTTTATTATAGTAAAAAAATGCATTCATTTTCTTTGCATTGATTTCGATCGGCAATACTATCGGAGTAAAAGAGGGGATCTAAGGAAGAGCGTAGGCTAAACTTTTAGATTTTTTATTAGTAACAAGTAAATACTTTGTTTGGACGTAAGAAACTTACGATATTGAGGAGATAAACACCAACTAATCAAGAGACAATCCACAAAGCGATTGATCATGATCAAATTTGTAAGCCCACTTGGATATTGAGCATTTACACATAAAAATAGGATAGTAATTATAAAAATAGGATAGTAATTATAGCGCAACTTCGGAAAAGATAATCTGATAAAGCTTTTCTTACCTTGAGTCATTATATAACCTATTCTATTGTGGATCTTCCGCGGTCTTATTTCTTTCATTCTTGCTCGAGCCGGATGATGAAAAATTCTCACGTCCGGTTCCTTTGGGGGATGGATCCTAAAGAATTCACCTATCCCAATAACAAAGAAACCTGACTTAAATGATCCTGTATTAAGAGCAAAATTAGCTAAAGGGATGGGACATAATTATTACGGGGAACCCGCGTGGCCCAATGATCTTTTATACATTTTTCCAGTAGTAATTCTAGGTACTATTGCATGCAATGTAGGTTTAGCGGTTCTCGAGCCGTCAATGATTGGTGAACCGGCGGACCCTTTTGCAACACCCCTGGAAATATTACCTGAGTGGTACTTCTTTCCCGTATTTCAAATACTCCGTACAGTACCCAATAAGTTATTGGGCGTTCTCTTAATGGTTTCTGTGCCAACAGGCTTATTGACAGTACCCTTTCTAGAGAATGTCAATAAATTCCAAAATCCATTTCGTCGCCCAGTAGCTACGACCGTTTTTTTAATCGGTACTGCAGTAGCTCTTTGGTTAGGTATCGGAGCAACATTACCCATTGAGAAATCCTTAACTTTAGGTCTTTTTTAGGGATTTTTCGGGTTGATTCATTCAACCGTGAAATCTCCTGCATGGGTATCTAGGAAACAGTTACTTCCAAGTGAATCTTCCCTAGATACCTAAAATCTATTTTATTATGATCCATTTCGCGAAAATATAGATTGTGCTAAAGATGCAAAATTGTTTTCTTTTTATTCTAACTTTATAAAAAAAGAGGAAAAAATTGCAATGGATTTAAAGCGAGAACTTGTTCTTAGGTAAATCAATTGGGAGATGCTTCTCTAGAGTGTCCCATATAAGCTTTTCATCCTCCATACGAAAACTGTTAATTCTCATAAGATCTTCTTCAGTCTTACTCAAAAGGTCCAATAGTGTATGTATATTGGCCCTTTTGAGACAATTATACGTTCTAGAAGGCAATTCTAATTGATCAATAAAAATACAATTCAATGGAATTCCTTTTTTGTTTTTCTTTAGATTAGTGAATCTTTTTTGAAAGGTTAAAAGGGGTGGAGTAAATCTGTTTTTATTTTGGTCGAAACTAGTGCCCCCCCCCTCCACGTGTAGAAAAGGAAAAAATAAATCAATCAAATTACGAGAAGCTTCATAAAGTGCTTCTTTAGGGGTTAAACTTCCATTCGTCCATATTTCTAGAAAAAGTATCTCCTGTTTTTCATTTCCATTCCCACAAGAAAAAATACTATAATTTACATTTCGAACAGGCATGGATACAGCATCTATAGGATAACTTCCATCTTGAGAGTTCTTTCTTAGTTCCGTATGATATCCGCGATCTCGCTTGATCTGTAACTCAATACAGAAATCTAGGGGCTCTCTCAAGTTAGCTATAGGTTGTGTCGTATCAACGATTTCTACGGAAGGCGGTAAGATTATATCTTGAGCGGTTATGTATCTAGGACCTTTGACACAAATTGATGCGTCTCTAACTCCATAGAGATTACTTTTCAATACAATTTCTTTCAAATTTAGTAAAATTTCTTGTATGGATTCTTCAATACCCACTATTGTAGAATATTCGTGTGGGACGTTCCCAAATTTTGCGCGTGTGATACATGTTCCTTCTATTTCTCCAAGTAAAGCTCTTCGCAAGGCAATACCAACAGTATCCGCTTGACCTTTTCTAAGCGGGGACAGAATGAAACGGCCATAATAAAGACGCTTACTATCTACTCTTGATTCAACACACTTCCACTGTAGTGTTTGGTTGGATGCTGTTACCTCCTCTCGAACCATAATAGACTAGTATTATTATTTGATCGGTGAATCGTTTATTTCTCTTGAAAGCGGTTTATTTCTTTTACAGACGTCTTTTTTTAGGAGGTCGACACCCATTATGCGGCATAGGTGTTACATCGCGTATACAACTTAACCGTACACCACTTTTAGCAATGGCTCGTAATGCGGCATCTCTTCCGCTACCAGCACCTTTTACCATAACTTCTGCTCGTTGCAAGCCCACTGTACGAATAGCATCTACTGCTGTTCTTTGACCCGCATAGGGTGATGCTTTTCTTGAGCTTTTGAATCCACAAGTACCTGCGGAGGACCAGAAAACCACCCGACCTTGCGGGTCTGTAACAGTTATAATGGTATTGTTGAAACTGGCTTGAACATGAATAACCCCTTTTGTTATTCTACGTGCACTCTTCCGTAAACTAAAACGGGCATTCCTACGCAAACCAATACGTATTCTCTTACGTGAACCTATTTTTGGCATAGCTTTTGTCATATTTTATTATCTCATAAATATGAGTTGGAAATAACAAAAAGAAAAAAAGATACAAAGATATCCGTTTCGGGGTAAAATATATTCTTTACTTGAATTTTTTTTATTTTGAATTTGGACATTTCCGTGGGTACTTTATTTTGACTTTTTAGAGGGGAAAGCTTCTTTTTCGAAGGATTACCCCTGTCTTTGTTTATGCTTCGGATTGGAACAAATGACTCTAATTCGCCCACGCCTATGAATCAGGCGACATTTTGTACAAATTTTGCGGACGGAAGCTCGTATTTTCATATTTAGGTACTCCTTTTATGAATCTACTCTTTTGGAAAAAAATAAGTCTCTTCATTTAAATTTTGAAACTTGGAATTTATTACCCTAGAAAAACCTAATCCTTTGAATCTTTGGTATCCTTCAAATCTTCCGTATCCTTTGAGTTTTCGTTACGCTTCGAATCTTTATGGGGAAGTCTAAAAATTATACGTCCCTTGCTTGAATCATAACGACTTACTTCAATTTTGACCCTATCCCCCATAAGTATTCGTATAGAACTGGACCGGATTTTTCCTGAAATATAGCCCAGGATGATGGTGTCATTTTCTAGGCGAACGCGGAACATTCCGTTGGGTAGGGCTTCCGTAACTAAACCTTCGAAAGTTACTTTTGCTTCTCTCGGTTTTTTTTTTTCTCTCCTATTTTTTTTTTCTGTCATATTTTTTTTCTCCTATTTTTTGATTTTTATTTCCAAAATAGGAAGTTCGAGATAGAATTCGTGCACTATAGGCGGGGCCATTACCATATATAACATAAGACTTCTCCCCCGATTCTCTTTAGTCGAGCTTCTCGATCTGTTATTATACCTCTAGAAGTAGAAAGAATAGCAATTCCCATTCCGCCCAAAACCTTAGGAATTCCTTGATAGTTAGCATAAATTCGTAAGCCAGGTCGGCTGATACGCTTTAAAAAGGTTCTAGTTCTATATATTCCCTTTCTAGTCTTTCTCTTTTGATGCCGCAAAGTTGAAACCAAGAAATATCTGTTATTTTCCTGATGTCTTCGAACACTTTCAATAAAACCCTCTCGTAGAAGTATTTTAACAATGTTTTCGGTAATATTTGTAGATACTACTCGAACAGTTCCTTTTTTATTCATGTCCGCGTTTCTTATAGAGGTTAGTAAATCAGCAATAGTGTCCTTGCCCATAAGACTCTAATTCTAGGTTCCTCCTTATTTTTCTATAATGAACATGTTTTCTTTTTTCTTTTAATTTTTTATTTTAAAGCATATACGTGAGAAACAATCTACTAATTTTTCTTTGATCTATATCTCATCTACTAGTATTTATAATACTTCAGGAGCTAATGAAACTATTTTAGTAAAATTCAATTCTCTCAATTCCTCGGCAATCGCGCCAAAAACTCGAGTTCCTTTTGGATTTCCTTTTTGATCAATGATAACTGCTGCGTTGTCATCATAGCGTATTATTATACCGTCTTCGCATTTGAATTCTTTACATGTACGTACAATTACAGCTCGAATTACTTCAGATCTTTCTAGAGGCATTTGGGGCACTGCGTCTTTGATTACAGCAACAATAACATCACCAATACGAGCATATCGCTGATTACCAGCAGCTCCTATGACTCGAATACACATCAATTTTCGGGCTCCACTGTTATCTGCTACATTTAAAAGGGTCTGAGGTTGAATCATATTATTTTGATTTCAATTTATTATTTCAATGCAAAAGGAGGAAATCCATATTGTCTATCTATTTATAGAAGGACAAATCCGGGTTTTCAATATTCTTTTTGGGGGTTCGATATCCCTAATCGAAGAAATTGACTTCGTATGGGCATTTTACTGGCAGCTATTTGCATAGCTGCTCTAGCTACAGTTTCGGATACTCCGCTCATTTCATAAAGTATTCGACCCGGTTTAACAACGGCTACCCAATATTCGGGGGATCCCTTTCCAGAGCCCATACGTGTTTCTGTGGGTCTTATTGTAACCGGTTTGTCGGGAAATATACGTACCCATAGTTTTCCACCACGACGTGCATATCGTGTTATTGCTCTTCGCCCTGCTTCTATCTGTCTCGCTGTGATCCAAGCGGGTTCAAGTACTTGAAGAGCGTATCTACCGAAACAAATACGATTGCCTCGATGGGATTTTCCCTTCATTCTTCCTCTATGTTGTTTACGAAATCTAGTTCTTTTGGGGTTATAGTCGATGGTTCTTTCTTAGTTCCATCTCTACTGCAAAACTGGACATGAGAGTTTCTTCTCATCCAGCTCCTCGCGAATAAAATGAGAAAGCATGCAAATTTCTCTAATTCCTAATAAATATTCAAAGATATTACGGATAGATACACATCAATATATAATAGAAAAATGTATAGTTAAGAAAGAAGATCTATAATATATTCAAATTCTATATTTGGATAGAATGTAATCCTTCTTTTTCTAAGGAATTCCCTTATTTTTACTCTTATTGAATCGTGGTAAAGTATTCTAATGCAATAAAGATTTCGCGGGCGAATTTTTACTCTTTCCTGTCTTATTTGTTAATTTCTAACTTACCAAATAAAGCAATTTTTTGGTTTGTTCCGCCATCCCACCCAATGAAGTATTAGGATTCTTTTCAATAAAATCCTATCCAGTCATAGGTTTTCTCGTTCCCACAGCTTCTCCTTTAATGGTTAGGTTTGAATCCTGCAATGGAGCTTCCAAAAAATTTCTTTCCGAGTCAATTTTCTCAGTTTTATTAACACGGGCTACTCCTTATTATTGCTTTTAATTTGTATTTTTTGTTTCAAGTTACGATTTCGAATTCTCTCTTATTTTTATTATTTTAATATATTGTGCTTTATCACATTGCCTTTTATGGTGTAATCCATAGACCATACACATCGGAATCCTATATCTTTCTTATTCTTTTTCATTCTATCTATCATCCCTCCTTTTATCCACATCCTTTTAGTTTTGCTTCACAACCTAGAATCCTGTTTCTTTTTTAGAGAAAAAAATGCAGTTGCTACAACTATATGATAGATCCGCTCATTTATGATCGATGTATTTATTCACATAGTGACTGTTTCTTAGTTAGGATCTTGATAATACGAAGCAATAGGTTGGTTATTTAGTTAATTTTATAGAATTACTAAGTTTTTTCTATTTTTAGTAGGGTTCGGTCAATTTTTTCGAATCCCATTTTTGGCCCTAAAGAAAAAACTAACGAGTCACACACTAAGCATAGCAATTATATTAAAAGATTTAGAAATTTTCATTAAATCTTATAGAAAGAGATATAATTTCTTCTTTTTTTCAGGGATTTCGGGAAAAATAAGGTTCTTTTCTTTTTTATTCTATCACAGGGCAGAATGGGAAGACAAGGTTAGTTATTCTTCTTCTACGAATATCCAAATTTTTACACCTAATACTCCATAGATAGTTCGAATTGGATAGCAGCAATAATCTATTTTAGCGCGAATTGTTTGAAGGGGAAGTCTACCCTTTTTGATGCATTCGGCACGTGCAATTTCTTTCCCTGCTAGACGACCCGCAATTTGGATTTTTACTCCCTTTATATCTGCTTTTTTAGTTAATTCAATGGCTTTTTTCATTGCCTTTCGGAATGAAACTCTATTTTTTAATTGGAAAGCTATATATTCTGCAAGAATGTTAGGTTGTCTATAAGGTTCTTTAACTTTTTCAATAGCAATATTAAGTCTCTGGTTTACAGAATTCACTTCCTTTTGGAGATCTTTCTCTAATTCTTCGATTGCTCCTTTTTTTTTTAATAAATTGGGGAATCCAATATGGATTATGACGTGGGTTGTGTCAATTTCTTTTTGAATTTCTATATGTGTAATTACTTCGGAACTTGAGTCTGATTCTATTTTTCTATTCGAGCCTTTTTTCCTATTCTTTTGTATATAGTTCTTGATACAATTCCGTATTTTTTTATCTTCCTGTAGACCTTCAGAATAATTTTTTGGTTGTGCGAACCAAAAGGAATGGTGATTTTGGGTTGTACCAAGTCTGAAACCGAGTGGATTTATTTTTTGTCCCATATTTTTCTATTCTTTTTTTTTATTGGGAATCGAAATCTTAGATTAATCTAAAGATTTTTTCGATTTCTTTACTATATTTAGTACAATTGTTATATGACACATGGTTTTTTTTATAGGATAGCCGCGTCCTCGAGCCCGGGGTCTGAATTTTTTCATAATAGTACTTCTACTAACTTCGGCTTTAGTGATGAATAAACTCGCTTTGTCAAAATTCCTATAATGAGTAGCATTTGCTGCTGCCGAATAAACCAACTTTAAGATGGGATAAGATGTTCGATAAGGCATGAGGTTCAGTATCATAACGGTTTCCTCGTAGTAACGCCAGCGAATCTCATCAAGAACTCTTTGTGCTTTGAAAACAGACATATGTATGCGTTTTTGAGCTTTGAAAACCCGTTCGAACTTAAGTAGACGATCGGTTGGAACTTTTCTTGCGAGTTTCCTTAGCTCGTTCTTCTTTTTCTTTATCCTAGGGGTATACTTTACCAATTTGAAACTTGTCATAAATAAGGTTATTACCCGATTACCTTTACTTTTATTTGATATAAAATGGGTTTATTCTGAATCTTTCTATTCTGAATTCAGTTAACGACGAGATTTAGTATCCTTTCTCGAACTTTCATAACTCGTGAAATGCCGAGTAGGCACGAATTCCCCCAATTTGCGACCTACCATCGGATTTGTTATGTAAATAGGTATATGTTCCTTTCCATTATGAATCGCGATTGTATGGCCAACCATTGCGGGTAGAATGCTAGATGCCCGGGACCACGTTACTATTGTTTCTTTCTCCTCCTTCATATTGATCTTTTCGATTTTTGCCAATAAATGACGAGCTACAAAAGGATTCGTTTTTTTTCGTGTCACAGCTGATTACTCCTTTTTTCTTTTTAAAGAGTGGCATCCTATGTCCACTATCTCGATCGAGGTATGGAGGTCAGAATAAATAGAATAATGATGAATGGAAAAAGGAGAAAATCTTTTAGCTGTATAAGGGGCGGATGTAGCCAAGTGGATCAAGGCAGTGGATTGTGAATCCACCATGCGCGGGTTCAATTCCCGTCGTTCGCCCATCGCATTATTGCAAATTCCAAAAATGCAATTTTCCATATTCCTAGTTACGTATTTACTTACGGCGACGAAGAATAAAACTATCACTATATTTTTTCCTTTTCCTAGTTCTTCTTCCAAGCGCAGGATAACCCCAAGGGGTTGTGGGTTTTTTTCTACCAATGGGGGCTTTCCCTTCACCGCCCCCATGGGGGTGGTCCACAGGGTTCATAACTACCCCTCTTACTACGGGGCGTTTACCTAGCCAACACTTAGATCCGGCTCTACCCAAACTTTTTTGGTTCACCCCAACATTACCCACTTGTCCGACTGTTGCTAAGCAGTTTTGGGATACCAAACGGACCTCCCCAGATGGTAATCTTAAAGTGGCCAATTTACCCTCTTTTGCAATCAGTTTTGCTACAGCACCTGCTGCTCTAGCTAATTGCCCACCCCTTCCACGTGTGATTTCTATGTTATGTATGGCCGTGCCTAAGGGCATATCGGTTGAAGTAGATTCTTCTTTTTTCTCAAAAAACCCCTTCCCAAACTGTACAAGCTTCTTCCAAAGCATACGGCTTTCTAGATGTATATGACGATCTCTAGACAGATGGATCTTATATGAATCGTATGATGAAGTACCACATCAGTGGATATATAGAAAAGGAATCCAAATCCGCCGAATCGCTCATGTTATGATCTTCTACATCCTAGGTCTCCGCGTTCCGTCATCTGGCTTATGTTCTTCATGTAGCATTCAGATCGAATGACTCTATGAAATTACGTCGATACTTCCACATATTATGGGTAACGTAGGAGACATCCCTATTTTCACCCGGAGGTCTTAATTACCACTGCTTAGCTTTCAATTCGCCTCTGACCATCAAATTAAATGTGAATAACCCGTCCTCCTCTCTTTGAAACAAGGGGCGCTTCCGGTTCTGTGCGTGCTTCAAACAATTTTGTCTTCTCCATATTACCATATCTCCAGAGTCAATAATTTTCTATGAGGAACTACTGAACTCAATCACTTGCTGCCGTTACTCAACAGTTTTCTGTTGAGGTCTATCCCGTAGAGGTAGTCAAATTGGATCAGTGATCGATTTCTAGGTTTCGTCGTAAACCTAATTGGTTACTTCCAATTACGTAAATCAATAGTTCAAACCGCACTCAAAGGTAGGGCATTTCCCATTGATATAGGAACTTTTGTACCAGAAACAATAGTATCTCCAATTATAGCCCCTCTGGGATGTAAAATATATCTCTTCTCACCATCCCCATAGTGTATGAGACAAATGTATGCATTTCGATTAGGGTCATATTCTATGGTTACGATTCTACCAGATATGTCTTTTTGATTCCGTCGAAAATCGATTTTACGGTATAGGCGCTTATGACCTCCCCCTCTATGCCTTGCGGTAATGATTCCTCTGGCATTACGACCTTTACCACAACGGTGCCGTCCATGGATCAATTTATTTCGTGGATTGGATTTCACTTGCCTGTCTACGGTTCCCTTGCGTGTGCTCGGGATAGGTGTTTTGTATAAATGTTTCGCCGTATTATTAAGTATTCTCCTTTAGTTCTTTTCTCTATCTAGAAGTGGAATAGAATAACCCGGTTGAAGGGTAATGATCATACGTCTGTAATGCATTGTATGTCCCAGAATAGGTCCCATTCTTCTACCCTTTCCGGGTAGTCGATGGCTATTCACAGCTACTACCTTAACACCAAAGAAGAGTTCGACCCAATGCTTTATTTCTGTCTTAGTGAATCCCGATTCGACATTAGAAGTATATTGATTCTTTCCCAATAAACGAAGGCTCTTTTCTGTAAATACTGCGTATTTGA